AAAACGGATGCTTTACTATTTTCTAATTAGAAACTAGAATTTATATTCTATTAATTGGTATTCTATTTCTATGTATTTAAATATCAAAAATATCTCTTATATAAAGATATCTCTTATATTAAAATGGATAATATAAATATGAATATTAATATTTATATATAAGTTAATATAAATATTCTATATATATAGAATATAATTTCTAATATAGAATATATTTCATTTCTAAATAGAATTTCAAATTTCATAATAAATTGAAATTTGCACATATTCAAATATATTACTATATATATATCAAATTTATATAATTTAATGTAATTTAAAAAAGATTGAAATTAAATATGTGATTTTTAAAATTTTGTTATTTGTGCATCCGGTCCTTTATAATTGAAAGACTTTTCTTGTCTTGTGGAAATATTATCCTTGTCTTTGTTTATGTCTTGGATTGGAACAAATTACTATAATTCGCCCTCGTCTACGGATCAATCGACATTTTTCACAAATTTTACGAACAGAGGCTCTTATTTTCATATTTGTCATTCCTTAACTTAATCCTGAATCCATTTTATTGGAAGAAAATATGGTTTCCTTAAATTTTTAATTTCTAATCGTACCCCTCAAAACAAATAATGTTGAGGCTGAAAAAACAGTCTAATTAAATAACTTATACTTCCATTTTTTCTTTCCCTGTCGTATACATATAAAAGAAGAGTACGTCGAACCTTTTCGGAAATATAGTCTAGAATCATATTTTCATTATTTAAATTTAAATGAACCTGGAACATACCCCCAGAAATTGATTCAGTAATTTAATTAAACCCTCATGAATCCGTTTTTTTATTCCTATTCCCGTTAAACCCTTTTCACGTATTCATTGGAGTGATCCTATGTTTTCTCTCTCTTTCCTTTTTCACAAAAATTTATAGAAGTTTTTCATATAATTCGGATATCAGAAAGATTACCATATATAACATAAAACTTCTCCGCCGATTCTTTCTAATCGAGCCTCTCGATCTGTGATTATACCTCTAGAAGTAGAAAGAATTACGATCCCCATCCCTCCTAAAATTCTCGGAATTTTTTGATAATTAGAATAGATTCGTAGACCAGGTGTACTGATCCGTTTTAAATTCAAACTCGTTTTATATGATCCTTTTCTATTTCTTCTATACCGTAGAGTTAAAACTAAAAAAAATTTTTCCCTTTCCCTATGTTTTCTCACGTTTTCAATAAAACCCTCTCGTAAAAGCATTTTAACAATGTTTTCGGTGATGTTAGTAGATGGTATTTGAACCGTTCCTCTTCTATTCATGTCAGCATTTCGTATAGATGTTATTATGTCAGCGATGGTGTCCTTACCCATAATAAAGGAAAAAAAATGTTGCCCTTTACTTTCGATATAATCAGCATGCTCCTTTTTCTATTTTTTCAAAAAAAAAAATATCGAATATTGAATATATTGAATTGAATATAATAATCTAATTATGGGTTATATATATTATTTATTATTATTATATATTTATTATTATTATATTATTTATATTATTTTCTTTTAGATTTTGAAGTATTTTTTTTTGGGGGGGGGGTTTATGAAATATTCAAATATTATTATTATTTTTTATTAATTATATATATAATTATTACTAATATAATAATTACTACAGAAGGTATATGTGTAAGACATAATCTATTAATTAATCTATTTCATTCACAAATAATATATCGTTTCGTCTTATAATACCTCGGGTGCTAATGAAACTATTTTAGTGAAATTTAACTGTCTCAATTCCCGGGCGATTGCGCCAAAAATTCTAGTTCCTTTTGGATTTCCTTCTTGATCAATAACAACCGCAGCATTATCATCATACTGTATTATCATGCCGTTGCTACGTTTGAGTTCTTTACAAGTACGTACAATTACAGCTCTGATCACTTCTGATCTTTCTAAAGACGTATTTGGTACTGCTTCCTTGATTACAGCAACAATAATGTCACCAATATAAGCATATCGTCGATTACTAGCTCCTATGATTCGAATACACATCAATTGGCGGGCTCCGCTGTTATCGGCTACATTCAAATGGGTTTGAGGTTGAATCATATCATTTTTATTTTATCTGTTCTTTCAGTCCAAAGCTTGAAGTAAAAAAAAAATTCTGTATTCAACAAAAAAAAGAAACCCACAATTGCAATTATTTTTCATCCTAAAGACCTCTTTCCTTTGGTTCTAATTATTATCTTGAAATAACGAATTGAGTTCGGATAGGCATTTTTGATGCTGCTATTGAAATAGCCCTTCTGGCTATGTTTTCTGCGACTCCGCCCATTTCATAAAGTATTCTACCTGGTTTAACGACAGCTACCCAATATTCAGGAGATCCTTTTCCCGAACCCATACGCGTTTCGGTAGGTCTTACTGTAACCGGTTTGTCTGGAAATATGCGTACCCATATTTGTCCACCTCGGCGGACATTTCGTGACATTGCCCGCCGCCCTGCTTCTA